TGATTAATTATATTAGAGTATTTAGTGTCGAGCCTCTTTTTGGGGATTTTTGGTAGGGACTTTTAGGTAAGTGGTAAGTTGCGGTTAAAAAAACCGATGCATATATATATATATATATAATGGGATGCCAATTTATACCTCAACTCGTTGGTTTACACGTTCTTGGGTCCTCCTTGGTTTCGGGGTTTGACAAGGATAACAGGATTCGCTGAGCGTAGGGGGTAAGGGGGTTTGTCGCGCAAAAACCAAAGGGGGCACTATGTAAGGATAAGTTGAACTAGAGACAGATATATTATGCACTTGAGATAAAAGTATGTAATTCTTAAATTATGTCTTACGATAATTAATATATATTATCACATACAAGGAAAATGTTCAACCTTAATTTAACATTTGAGCCTGCACTCTGAAATGCCAGATGAAAGGAAACCAATAAAAAATACCCTATGCATATAAAAGAATGCTCGGCATGGGGGGTAATGAAACATATGTACTACACCATTAATCAGATGCCAGTATAATTATCCGAGGGTGGAATATTACAGTTATGTCCCTGAAATAGGAACCAGATGCCAGTAATAGTTCATATTGTGTAACCCCCACAATTATTGTCCTTGATTCTATCATTCATGATATGCCTTTATATAAACTGGTTGGTGGTCTCTTACTACATTAATATGTTTGAATGGAATTATAGTTGATTATTTCAAGGAAAAATTTGAGGACAAATTTTTGGGGATTAATATATTACCCAAGTTCAAATAATAGAATTTGTGAGTCTTAATGATATGCTTTATGCCCACCTTAATATTATGTACCTGCTTTATGGTTAAAATAGTGAGTTGGTGATAATACATATATGTACTAATACATTAATGTAATATTATGCATAATATGTACTATACCATAAAGGGAGTGCTACCTCCCCAGAAAATAGTTTAGTTTAGAATTCTGGCTTTGGGAGCCAGGGGTGAGAGTTAAAATCTCTCTTTTCTGGGCGCTAGGGAGGAATTTAACCTCCGATCTTCGGATTACAAGACCGATGCTTTTAGGCTAAGCTACTAGGGCAAGCTCATTTTAGTGCTTTATTTTCTAACCATCCTGCTAGTGGCATAAAAATGAGGAATAGTGCGAAATATAAGATAGATGCGATTTGTCCAATAATGATGAATGGGTGTTCTACTGGTATGCCTCCAATTCATGTTAGGATAATTATGTCTGCTACTAGGGTTCAGAATAGAAACTGGGTAATTGGGCGGAATGTTAGTCCTCGTTGTTTTGAGGTATGTAGTAGTGGGACTACTATTAACACTAGGATAGAGAATAGTAGTGCAAGAACTCCTCCGAGTTTGTTTGGGATTGACCGCAGGATTGCGTAAGCGAACAGGAAGTATCATTCTGGTTTAATGTGTGGAGGAGTAACTAATGGGTTGGCGGGGGTGAAGTTTTCTGGGTCTCCTAGCAGATTGGGGGAAAATAGTGCTAGTAGTGTAAGGGCTAGAAGTATGACTACGAATCCGAGGAGGTCTTTGTATGTAAAGTACGGGTGGAAGGAGATTTTGTCTGCGTCTGAATTTAGTCCAATTGGGTTATTTGATCCTGTTTCGTGGAGGAACAGGAGGTGGATGATGGTTGCGGCAGCAATGATAAATGGTAGGAGGAAGTGGAATGCAAAGAATCGTGTTAGTGTTGCGTTATCTACTGAAAACCCACCTCAGATTCATTGAACTAGTATGTCCCCTATGTATGGCACAGCGGATAATAGGTTTGTAATTACTGTGGCACCTCAGAAGGATATTTGTCCTCATGGGAGGACATAGCCGACGAAGGCTGTTATTATGACCAATAGTAGAAGGACTACACCAATGTTTCAGGTTTCTTTGTAAAGGTATGATCCGTAGTATAGGCCTCGGGCGATGTGTATGTAAATGCAAATGAAGAAGAATGATGCTCCGTTGGCATGTACATTACGGATTAGTCAGCCGTAATTTACGTCTCGGCAGATGTGGGTAACAGATGAGAATGCGGTTGAAATGTCTGAGGTGTAGTGTATGGCTAGAAATAGGCCGGTTAAAATTTGGGTAATTAAGCATAGTCCTAGGAGGGATCCAAAGTTTCATCATGCTGAGATGTTGGATGGTGTTGGTAGGTCAACTAGTGCGTCGTTAGCGATTTTAATGAGAGGGTGTGTTTTTCGTAGGCTTGCCATTAGTGGTTCTTGTAGTTGAATAACAACGGTGGTTCTTCAAGTCATTGGTCTCGGTTAAAGTCTGAGCAAGAATTATGACCTATTTTATGTTTTTGTTATTAATAGCTTTGGTTGTGGGCTTAGTTGCTGTTGCTTCTAATCCTACGCCTTATTTTGCTGCTCTTGGTTTAGTGGTTGCAGCTGGGGTTGGGTGTGGGGTATTGGTTGGTCATGGAGGTTCTTTTTTATCTTTGGTTCTTTTCTTAATTTATTTAGGAGGGATGCTTGTGGTTTTTGCTTATTCGGCAGCTTTGGCAGCCGAGCCTTTCCCGGAAGCTTGGGGGAATCGTTCTGTGTTGGGTTATGTTTTAGTTTACTTATTAGGAGTTGGTTTAGTGGCAGGGATTTTTTGAGGGGGCTGATACGAAGGTTCATGGGTGGTTGTAGATGGGTTAAAGGAATTTTCTGTTTTACGTGGGGATATTAGTGGGGTAGCTGTAATGTATTCGTCTGGTGGGGGTATATTGGTTATTTGTGCTTGGGTATTGCTTTTAACTTTACTTGTTGTGTTGGAGCTTACTCGGGGCCTGAGTCGTGGAGCTCTTCGTGCGGTTTAAAGGAGGACGGGGATGGTGGCCAGGATTAGAGTTAGGAGGAAGATGGTTAGGTATGTTTTGATCATTCCTCGTGTGATGTCATTTGTAATTTTTGCTATGGCTATTTGTGTTAGTGCTAAACCTTTCGGCCCAGCGGTTTCGAGTCATGTTTTGTCTAGTTGGGTGGCGGCTGATTGTCCTAGAGTAAGTTTAAGTTTTGGAATAAGTCGGTGGATAATTATAGGGTAGAATCCTAATATGTTTGAGAAGTGGTGTGTGGAGATTATTGGGGTGATTTTTACTTGTTTGCTTGTTAAATTGGCTAGTTCTATGGCTACTAGCAAGCCTGCAATTGTTACTATGAGGGCTGCTATTTTTAAAGTGATTGATATTGTTATGATTGGTGTTTTTATTGGTGAGAAATTTTGTGTAATAATGAGTCCTGCAATAATGCTTCCTCAGGCAAGTCGTTTGATGGAGTTAATTACTAGTGGGTTATTTTCGTTGATTGGAGATAGGGGCAGGAATCGTGGGGTTCCTATAATTACAAAGTATACTAGTCGAAAACTGTATACTGCGGTGAATGATGTAGCGATTAGTGTTAGGGTTAGGGCTCAGGCGTTTAGGTAGGAGGTGTTTAGGGCTTCAATAATTGCGTCCTTTGAGAAGAATCCTGCTAGGAAGGGGGTTCCTGTTAAGGCTAGGCTGCCAATTGTAAAATAGGTTGAGGTGGCGGGCATAATGTTGAATAGGCCTCCTATTTTTCGGATGTCTTGTTCGTCATTTAGGCTGTGAATGATTGACCCTGAACACAGGAAGAGCATTGCCTTGAAGAAGGCATGGGTGCAAATGTGGAGGAATGCTAGTTGTGGTTGGTTTAGTCCGATTGTGACTATTATTAGTCCTAGTTGGCTGGATGTTGAGAAGGCTACAATTTTTTTGATGTCGTTTTGGGTTAGGGCGCAGGTGGCTGTAAATAGTGAGGTTAATGCTCCGAGGCAGAGGCAGGTTGTTAGGGCTAGTTGATTGTTTTCTATGAGGGGGTGAAGGCGGATTAGTAGGAAAATTCCTGCGACGACTATAGTACTTGAATGGAGTAGGGCGGATACTGGTGTAGGGCCCTCCATGGCGGACGGGAGTCATGGGTGGAGGCCAAATTGGGCTGATTTTCCTGTTGCCGCTAGGGCAAGTCCTATTAGGGGAATTGTTATATCAAAGTTTTTTGACAGGGCAAAGATTTGTTGAATTTCTCAGGAATTAAGGTTTATTGCTAGTCAGGCTATAGTTATAATTAGTCCAATGTCTCCTACTCGGTTATAAATAACAGCTTGGAGAGCCGCGGTGTTGGCGTCTGCTCGTCCATGTCATCATCCGATGAGTAGGAATGATATGATGCCTACGCCTTCTCAACCGATAAATAGTTGGAATATGTTGTTGGCTGTAACTAGGATAATTATGGCTACTAGGAATGTGAGTAAGTATTTGAAGAATCGGTCAATGTTGGGGTCGGAGTGTATATATCATAGTGCGAATTCTAAAATTGATCAGGTGACGTATAGGGCGATTGGGACGAAGATTAGGGAGTAGTGGTCGAATTTGAAACTGATGTTTACGTCAAATGCTTGGGTGTTTATTCATTGTCAGTTCGTAATAATGCCTTCTGTTTTTAGGTTCAGGAAAATTATAAGGGGCAGGAGGCTGACGAAGAATGCAGAGCTAACGGCGATTTTGGTTATACCTGCTATGTTGGAGTCTTGCTGGTTAGGGTTTAATGTGGTGAGTAGGGGGTAAACTAAGATAAAAAAGATTAGAAGGAGTGATGAGTGTATAATTAGTGTCATTTTAGCTTCCACTTGGATTTGCACCAAGAGTTTTTGGTTCCTAAGACCAACGGATGAACTGTTATCCTTTGAAAGCGCAAGGAAGCCACGGATTTTAACCATGGAACGTAAGGATTAGCAGTGCTTACTATTTTCTGTTCTTCCTTGGTGAGTAAGGGGACTTTAACCCCTGTTTTTAGAATCACAATCTAATGTTTTAGTTAAACTATACTTACAATAGCATCATCCTCACATGAGTTCCGGTTTTGTTACTAAGAGGACAACAGGGATTAGGTGTAGAGTTATTAGTAGGTGTTCTCGGGTGTGGAATGGTTGAAGGCCTATAATATGGTTTGGTGTTGGGCCCCGTTGTGACATGAGGAACATGTATAGGGAGTAGCCAGCTGTGATTAGTGTTCCCAGGCCAGTGAGTAAAATTGTTCAGGGGGATCAATTGAATAATGTTGTGATGATTATAAGTTCTCCTATTAGGTTGGGTAGAGGCGGGAGTGCTAAGTTAGCTAGATTTGCGATAAACCATCATACTGCAGTTAGTGGGAAAATTACTTGTAGACCTCGGGCGAGAATTATTGTTCGGCTATGGGTTCGTTCATAGGCTGTGTTGGCTAAGCAGAAAAGTGCCGAGGATACTAGTCCGTGAGCATATATTAGGATGATTGCTCCTGAGAATCCTCATGGGGTTTGAATTAGGATTCCTCCTGCTACTAATCCTATGTGGCTAACGGATGAGTAAGCGATTAGTGACTTTAGGTCTGTTTGTCGGAGGCAAATTGATCCGGTTATAATGATTCCTCAGAGGGCTAGGATAATAAATGGGTAGGCGAGTTCTTTTGATAGGGGGTCTAGTATTACTATTATACGTATTATTCCGTATCCACCAAGTTTTAGTAATACTGCTGCTAGTACTATCGATCCTGCTACGGGGGCTTCTACGTGTGCTTTTGGTAATCACAGGTGGACACCATATAGTGGTATCTTGACTAGGAATGCGATTAGGCAGCCAGCTCATCAAAACATGTGACCTCAAGAGTTGAGTTGTAGGGGTTGTGAATATTGTAGTACAAGTATTGATAGTGTACCTGTGGATTGTTGAAGAAGGAGTAGGGCGACTAAAAGCGGAAGGGATCCTGCTAGAGTATAAAATAAGAAGTAGGTTCCGGCGTTAAGGCGTTCGGTTTGGTTCCCTCAGCGGGTAATAATAATGAGGGTTGGAATGAGTGTGGCTTCAAATATGATGTAGAATATAATGATTTCTGTGGCACCGAATGCTATGATCAGAAAGGTTTGTAGTGAGGCGAGGAGTGTGATGTATAGGCGTTGCCGGCTAATTGGTTCGGGATTAATATGGTTTTGGCTGGCTAGGATTATAAGTGGGAGTAGTCAGCATGTTAGGACTAATAGGGGGGTTGATAGTGGGTCTGTGGCTAGGTATATGTTGGAGGAAGTTCACCCAGTTTCGGATGTTCATTTCAGTCATGTTAGGCTGATGGAGGCAATTAAGAGGCTGTGTGCAGTTGTAGTTGTCCACAGTCATTTAGGGGAGGTTAATCAAATTGTTGGAAATAATATGATTGTAGGGATTAGTACTTTTAGCATTGTAGGAGATTAAGGTTTTGTAGCCGGTCGGTTCCGTGAGTGCGAGCGGTAGCAACTAAAAGTGCTAAGCCGGTGCTAGCTTCACAAGCAGAAAAGGCCAGTAGTAGTATAGGGGCTGTTGAGAATCCTGTGGATTCAAATTGTAATGCTCATAGGGCTAGTGCAATGAATAGGGACAGTATTATTCCTTCTAAGCATAGTAGCGCGGAGAGTAGGTGGGTTCGGTGGAATGCTAGTCCCATTAGACCTAAAATGAATGCTGAGCTAAAGCTGAAATGTACGGGTGTCATAAGGGGGTCATGGAATTAAACCATGATTTTCTGAGCCGAAATCAGAGGTCTTGTTTTGGACTAACTCCCTATTCTGCTCATTCTAGGCCGCCTTGTGTTCATTCATAAATTAGTCCTAGAGTTAATAAAATTAGAACTGTTGTGGCCCAGAAGAATGTTCCGGTGGGGTTGTGGAGTTGGTCTCCTCAGGGCAGTGGGAGGAGGAGGGCAATTTCTAGATCGAAGAGTAGGAATAGGATTGCTACTAGGAAGAAGCGTAGGGAAAATGGTAGTCGGGCAGATCCTAGTGGATCAAACCCGCATTCGTATGGTGATAGTTTTTCTGCGTCTGGATTTATTTGTGGTAGTCAAAAGGATACGGTTGCTAGAATTAGGGATAGGGCCACGGTAATGGTTAGAATAGTTATAATTAGATTCATTATCTTTCCTTGGGGTTTAACCAAGACTGTGTGATTGGAAGTCACTTGTACTAACTTTGATACTAGAAAGATTATGAGCCTCATCAATAGATGGATACGTAGAGGAACAGTCATACTACGTCGACAAAATGTCAGTATCAGGCAGCGGCTTCAAAGCCAAAATGGTGTTCAGATGTAAAGTGGTATTGGATTTGGCGAAGAAGGCATACTGCTAGGAAGGTTGATCCAATAATAACATGGAGACCATGGAATCCTGTGGCTACGAAGAATGTTGAACCGTAAACCCCATCTGCAATTGTGAAGGGTGCTTCATAGTATTCCATGGCTTGGAGGGCGGTGAAGTAGAGTCCTAGTAAAATGGTTAATGCTAAGGATTGAATAGCTTGTTTTCGTTCTCCTTCTATGATGCTGTGATGAGCTCATGTTACTGTGACTCCTGATGCTAGTAGAACGGCTGTATTAAGGAGTGGTACTTCGAAGGGATCTAGTGGTGTAATTCCTGTGGGAGGTCAGCATCCTCCTAATTCTGGTGTTGGTGCTAGGCTTGAGTGGTAGAAGGCTCAGAAAAATCCTAGGAAGAAGAATACTTCAGAGGTGATAAATAGGATTATTCCATATCGTAGCCCTTTTTGTACAGGCGGTGTGTGGTGGCCTTGGAAGGTCCCTTCTCGGATAATGTCACGTCATCATTGATATATGGTAAGAAGTAGGAGAATTAGTCCTAGAGTTATTAATGTTGTTGAGTGGAAGTGGAATCAGATTGCTAAGCCGGATGTTATTAGGAGGGCAGCGATAGCTCCGGTTAGTGGTCATGGGCTTGGATCAACTATATGATAGGCATGTGCTTGGTGGGCCATTAAACGTTTTCTTGTAGATATAGGCTTAGAAGAAGTACAAATACATAAGCTTGGATTATTGCTACTGCAACTTCTAGTAATGTGAGGAGGAAGAGTACGGCAGCGGTTAGGATTGCTACTGTTGGTATTATTGGTAGGAGAACAAATACAGCTGTGGCGATGAGTTGGATTAACAGGTGACCTGCGGTTAGATTAGCTGTTAGTCGGACTCCCAGGGCTAATGGGCGGATAAATAAGCTAATTGTTTCGATGATAATTAGTACTGGGATCAGTGGAATGGGTGTTCCTTCTGGTAGTAGGTGTCCTAGGGCAACTGTTGGTTGATTTCGTATCCCAATAATTACAGTAGCGAGTCATAGAGGCACGGCAAATCCCATATTGAGTGATAGTTGTGTTGTGGGTGTGAAGGTATACGGTAGTAAGCCAAGCATATTAATTGTAATTAGGAAAATTATTAATGAGGCTAGTAGTAGTGCTCATTTATGTCCTCCTACATTCAGTGGTAGTATTAGTTGGTTAGTAAATCGGTTGATAAATCATCCTTGGATCGTGATGAGCCGGTTATTAATTCATCGAGCTGGTGGGGTTGGGTAAAGTACTCAGGGTAGTGCGATTGCGATAGCAATTAGGGGAATTCCTAGATATGATGGGCTTGCAAATTGGTCGAAAAAGCTTACTATCATGGTCAGTCTCAGGATTCAGTTTTGTGTTTTTCAGCACTTACTGGGGTTGGTTCATTTGGTGAAATATGGCTTAAGATTTTAGTTGGAATAATAGTTAAGAAAATTAGTCAAGAAAATACTAAAATTGCGAATCAAGGGCCGGGGTTTAATTGTGGCATTTCACTAGAGGTGGTCGGGAGTCACCAATCTTTGGCTTAAAAGGCCAACGCTTTGTCCAATATTTAGCTTCCTAGCGAGGCGTCTTCTAGTATTAATGAGGATCAGTTTTCGAAGTGTTCGAGAGGTACTGCTTCAACTACAATTGGTATAAAGCTGTGATTAGCTCCACAAATTTCAGAGCATTGTCCGTAAAACACCCCTGGGCGTGAGGCAATAAAGGCGGCTTGATTTAGTCGTCCTGGGACTGCGTCCATTTTTACGCCAAGGGATGGAACAGCTCAAGAATGAAGCACGTCTTCAGCAGATACTAGGACACGGACTGGGGATTCTATTGGAACAACTATTCGGTGGTCTGTTTCTAGAAGTCGGAATTGTCCGGGGGCAAGGTCTTGGGTTGGTACTATATAGGAGTCGAATCCTAGATTTTCATAGTCTGTATACTCGTAACTTCAGTATCATTGGTGTCCTATTGCTTTAATTGTCAGGTGAGGGTCGTTAATTTCGTCTATAAGGTACAGGATGCGTAGGGAGGGTAGGGCGATTAGTACTAAAATGACGGCTGGTAGAATGGTTCATACGATTTCGATTTCTTGGGAGTCTAGAATATATTTATTAGTAAGTTTAGTTGATACCATTGCAGTAATAATATATAACACTAAAGTGCTAATTAGGAGCACAATTATTAATGCGTGGTCGTGGAAGTGAAGAAGTTCTTCTATAACGGGTGATGCCGCGTCTTGAAATCCTAGTTGCGTTGGGTGTGCCATTAAGTCTTGGGGTTAAGACATGCAGGGATTTAACCTACGATTTCACCTTGACAAGGTGATGTAATTTACGTTTTACTAATGTCTTTAGAAGGAAGTGACAGAGTGGTTATGTGGCTGGCTTGAAACCAGCATATGGGGGTTCAATTCCTCCCTTTCTCGTTAATTTGATTGAATTTGAACGAATGCTGGTTCCTCGTATGTGTGATAAGGAGGAGGGCAGCCGTGAAGTCATTCTACATTTGTTGCTGTTAGTTCTACAGATAGTACTTCTCGTTTAGCGGCGAAGGCTTCTCATAGGATAAATAGGAATATGATTACTGCTACTAGGGAAATTAGCGATCCAATGGATGATACTGTATTTCACAGGGCGTAGGCATCTGGATAGTCGGAGTATCGCCGTGGCATACCGGCTAAGCCTAGGAAGTGTTGTGGGAAGAACGTGAGGTTAACTCCAATAAACATAACTCCAAAGTGGATTTTTGTTCAGGTGCTGTGGAGAGTATATCCAGTTAATAGGGGGAATCAATGCACAAAGGCTGCCATAATAGCAAATACAGCACCCATTGATAGTACATAGTGGAAGTGTGCTACTACGTAGTAAGTGTCGTGAAGGACAATATCAAGTGATGAATTGGATAGGACGATCCCTGTGAGTCCCCCTACTGTGAATAGGAAAATAAACCCTAAAGCCCATAGTATTGGTGTTTCTCATTTAATGGATCCTCCGTGGAGTGTGGCTAATCAGCTAAATACTTTTACACCTGTTGGAATTGCGATAATTATTGTTGCGGATGTAAAATATGCTCGAGTGTCTACGTCTATTCCAACAGTGAACATGTGGTGAGCTCACACAATAAACCCTAGTAGACCGATGGCCATCATGGCTCAGACCATTCCTATGTAACCGAACGGTTCTTTTTTGCCTGAATAATAGGCTACAACATGGGAGATGATACCGAATCCTGGGAGGATGAGAATATAAACTTCTGGGTGGCCGAAGAATCAGAATAAGTGTTGATAAAGGATTGGGTCTCCTCCTCCTGCCGGGTCAAAGAATGTGGTATTAAGGTTTCGGTCTGTTAGGAGCATTGTAATTCCTGCGGCTAAAACAGGTAATGATAGAAGGAGCAATACGGCGGTTACAAGCACGGATCAGACGAACAGGGGTGTTTGGTATTGGGAGATGGCTGGGGGTTTCATGTTGATGGTTGTAGTAATAAAGTTGATTGCCCCTAGAATTGATGAAACACCTGCTAGGTGAAGTGAGAAAATTGTTAGGTCTACTGATGCTCCTGCGTGGGCTAAGTTCCCTGCAAGAGGTGGGTATACGGTTCATCCTGTTCCAGCTCCAGCTTCAACACCAGAAGAAGCTAGGAGTAGAAGGAATGATGGGGGCAGTAGTCAGAAGCTTATGTTATTTATTCGTGGGAATGCTATGTCTGGGGCTCCGATTATTAGTGGTACAAGTCAGTTTCCAAATCCTCCAATAAGGATAGGCATTACTATAAAGAAAATTATTACAAAGGCGTGGGCAGTGACGATAACGTTATAAATTTGGTCATCACCTAGAAGCGACCCGGGTTGGCTAAGTTCGGCCCGAATGAGGAGGCTTAAGGCGGTTCCTACTATTCCGGCTCAGGCACCAAATACAAGATAAAGGGTGCCAATGTCTTTGTGGTTGGTAGAGAAGAATCAGCGCGTGATTGCCACAGGTAGGGTAGCCGAGTGCTTAGGCGGTGGGTTGTAGCCCCGAAGACAGAGGTTTGAGTCCTCTTCCTATCAGCTCCGTGGTGAAGAACACATTGGATTGCAAATCCGAAGACGCAGATTAATACTCTGCCGGGGCTTTTCCCGCCTTACTGAGTTAAACGGCGGGAAAAGTAGATGGATGCTCGCTGGCTTGAGCGTTTAGCTGTTAACTAAAAGTTTGTAGGATCGAGGCCTTCCCATCTAGTAAGGCCTTAGCTTAATAAAAGTGTCTGATTTGCAATCAGGAGATGCAAGTTAATATCTTGTAGGCCTTAATCAGGGATTAGAAGATTTTCACTTCTACTTAAAGCTTTGAAGGCTTTTGGTCTAATGTTATCCTAAATCCCTAGGTGGTTAGTATTAGGATGGCTGGGGCTATCGGTAGGAGTCCGAGGGCGGCTGTGGTAAATAGGGCTAAGGGTAGAGAGGTTTGGGTTGTTTGGGTTCGTCAGGGGGTTGTTGAGTTAATCATATTGGGGGAGATAGTTAGTGTTATTGCGTAGCATAGGCGTAGGTAGAAGTATAGGCTAATTAGGGCGGTTAGGGCTATGGCTGTGGCAATAATTGGGAGGTCTTGTTTTGTTAGTTCTTGTAGAATTAGTCATTTTGGTATAAATCCTGTTAATGGTGGTAGGCCTCCTAATGAGAGTAGGACCAGGGCAGTTGTTGATGTCAGGATAGGGCTTTTTGATCAGGTTGTTGCGAGTGTGCTGATTTTGGTTGTTAGTGATATTTTTAGGGTCAGGAATGCTGCGGAGGTTATGATAATATATGTTCCTAGTGCAATTAGGGTGAGTTGTGGGGCGTATTGGATTACAATAATTATTCATCCTATGTGTGCGATTGAAGAGTAGGCCAGGATTTTTCGTAGCTGGGTTTGATTTAATCCCCCTCATCCTCCAACTAATGTGGATGAAATTCCTAATAGTGTTAGTAGCAGTGGGTCGATGGTTTGTGCTGTTTGGATAATAAGCGCGAATGGGGCGAGTTTTTGTCAGGTAGATAGGATGAGTCCTGTTAGCAGGTCTAATCCTTGTAGAACTTCTGGTATTCAGAAGTGTATTGGTGCAAGTCCAATTTTAAGTGCTAAGGCAGCTATAAATATTGTGCTGGCGATGGGGTTCGACAGGTCATTGATGCTTCATTCTCCTGTTATTCAGGCATTTGTTGTGCTTGCGAATAGGATTATTGCCGCGGCGGTGGCTTGGGTTAGGAAATATTTTGTAGTTGCTTCTACTGCACGGGGGTGGTGATGTTGTGCCATTAGGGGGGTGATTGCTAGCGTATTAATTTCTAGGCCCATTCAAGCTAGGAGTCAGTGAGAGCTAGCAAAGGTTAGGGTGGTTCCTAGCCCTAGGCTGGATAATAGGGTTGCGAGTACATATGGGTTCATTGGCGGAGGAGGGACTTTAACCGTCATGTTCGGGGTATGGGCCCGAAAGCTTTATTAGCTGACCCCGCCTTTAGAAAGTGGTGTAAAGGAAGCACCAAGAGTTTTGATCTCTTGAGTATGGGTTCAATTCCCTTCTTTCTAGGAACTGAGGGGATTTTAACCCCTGTAATTCACTCTATCAAAGTGGTCCTTAGGTGCTCAGGCACAGTTCCTTAATTATAGTTGTGGAGGGAGCCCTGCTAGTGCAATTGGTAGGGCAGTGTGTCATAGTACAAAGGCGAGTGTGAGGGGAAGGAAGTTTTTTCATACTAAGTGTATTAGTTGGTCGTATCGGAATCGTGGGTACGAGGCTCGTACTCATAGGAATATAATAGAGAGTAGTGCGGCTTTAGTTATGAGATTAATTGTCGTAAGTTCTGGTATGCTTGGAATATGTGAGGCTCCTAAAAATAGGACGGCTGAGAGGGTATTTATTAGAAGGATGTTGGCGTATTCGGCTAGGAAGAAGAGTGCGAAGGGTCCTCCTGCATATTCTACGTTGAAGCCGGATACCAGTTCTGATTCTCCTTCTGTTAAGTCGAATGGTGCTCGGTTTGTTTCGGCTAATGTTGAGATATATCATATTGCGGCTAAAGGTCAGGCAGGGATGAGAAGTCAAATGCTTTCTTGGGTGATGTTAAATGTTTGTAGGGTATATCCTCCTGAGAAGATAATTACGGATAAGAGGATTAGTCCTAGGCTAACTTCATATGAAATTGTTTGGGCTACGGCCCGTAGGGCTCCGATTAATGCATATTTTGAATTTGATGCTCATCCTGACCCTAGGATTGAGTATACCGCAAGGCTTGATAGGGCTAGAATAAATAGGATTCCTAGGTTGAGGTCAGTTACTGGGTGGGGTATAGGTATTGGTGCTCATAAGGTTATGGCTAGGGTTAATGCAAGTACTGGGGCGGCTAGGAATAGGAATGGGGATGATGTGGATGGGCGGACGGGTTCTTTAATGAAGAGTTTTACTCCGTCGGCGATGGGTTGTAGTAGTCCGTAGGGGCCTACCACGTTTGGTCCTTTTCGTAGTTGCATATATCCTAGTACTTTTCGTTCAATTAGTGTTAGGAAGGCTACTGCTAGAAGTACAGGTACGATATAGGCTAGAGGGTTGATTAGGTGAGTTATTAGGATGTTTAGCATAAACTGGGAAGAGGATTTGAACCTCTGGGTAAAAGGGCTTAGGCCTTTCGCAATTTACCATGCTCTGCCACCCCAGTATGTCCTTATTTTGGCCAGCTGGGATTTTGGCTCTCCCTTTATTTTATTTATTTGTTTTCATAAATTAGGGGTGGGGCGTGCTTTAAGTATGGGCCCCTCTTTTCCGATCCTTTCGTACTAGGAAAAGTAGCGTTACAGATAGAAACTGACCTGGATTGCTCCGGTCTGAACTCAGATCACGTAGGACTTTAATCGTTGAACAAACGAACCCTTAATAGCGGCTGCACCATTAGGATGTCCTGATCCAACATCGAGGTCGTAAACCCCCTCGTCGATATGGACTCTGGGAGAGGATTGCGCTGTTATCCCTAGGGTAACTTGGTTCGTTGATCGGCTATGTGTTAGCCGGATCATATTTGGTCAGATGTTCTGTGGCTTAGAGATGTCTCTCTTGGTTTTAGGAGGTTTTCCCAGTCCACCTGGAGGCTTTTCTTTCCTCCGTGGTCGCCCCAACCGAAGGTAAAATCTCATGGTCCACAAGGTTTTTGCTTTTTATTGAGTTGCTTAACGTGGTTGAGTTTTGTACCTTAAGCTCCAAAGGGTCTTCTCGTCTTGTAGTATTATACCCGCTTCTGCACGGGTAGATCAATTTCACTGACTTGAAAGGGGAGACAGTTAAGCCCTCGTTTAGCCATTCATACAGGTCTCTATTTAAAAGACAAGTGATTGCGCTACCTTTGCACGGTCAAAATACCGCGGCCGTTGAACTTGTAGTCACTGGGCAGGCTGGACCTCCTATACTTGGTTGCGTTGCAGGAGGCGATGTTTTTGGTAAACAGGCGAGGCTTGTGTTTGCCGAGTTCCTTCCTTTTCTTTTAGTCTTTCCTTTAGGGCACTCCAGTGTGGGGGTAACGATAGCTTAGTTGTGGATTTTTCTTGGTTTTTTTGTAATTCACATTGCTCTCTTTGATTGAGTTCGTTAGTTGCCAATGGTTGGTCCGGTTTGGCTTACACTTGTGCTTGGAGAAGGGCGGGCCTTCTTGTTACTCATTTTAGCATAATCTCTTCCATGGGGGCATGGGTTGGCCTAATAGTACTTAGGGGAGTAAGATTTTTTATCGGGATAATAAACTTTTTTCTGTCTGAGCTTTAACGCTTTCTGTTTAGATGGCTGCTTTTAGGCCCACTAGAACAGTATGTTTTATGTATTATGATCTTTATCCTCCTGGAAAGGTTGTGTCCTTTGTTAAAGGGGCTGTACCCCCTTTAACTAACTCTCATGTGTTTCTCTTAGTCTTGCTTTGTTTGTGTGATTTGAGGCGCACGAGGCTGAACTTCTATTCATTTCTTAGGCAACCAGCTATCACCAGGTTCGGTAGGTCTGTCACTTCTACCCGGAGCTCTTCCCACTCTTTTGCCACAGAGACGGGTTGGCCCTTAATAGGCTGTCTCGGGGTAGCTCACCTGGTTTCGGGGTTTCAAACTAAAGGTCTCTTTGCTTGGGTGTACTGGCTAAATCATGATGCAAAAGGTACGAGGTTTAATCTTTGCTTTTTAGTGCTTATATGGGTTATTTCATTTCTCTTTCAGCTTTCCCTTGCGGTACTATTTCTATCGCTTTGTGGAACCTTTTCTGTCTCCCATACTCAGGTAAAAAAATGGTTTAGTTTTTGGTGTTAGGCTTATTTTGTTTTATTTATATTGTTTAGTTATTAAGTAGTTAAGCTAGCTGTTTGGCTCAGGGCGATCCAATTTGCATGGATGTCTTCTCGGTGTAAGTGAGATGCTTGACTAACTCAGCCACACCCTGGGTTTGATCCAAGTGCACCTTCCGGTACACTTACCGTGTTACGACTTGCCTCCCCTTGTCAGTGCTGTTGTATTATGTATTTTTGGTGCGTTTTGACAGGGGAGAGTGACGGGCGGTGTGTACGCGTCTCAGAGCCGGGTTCAAAGGGACACTCTATTTCCCTTTTACTACTAAATCCTCCTTCAAGCATTGTTTCATGGTGCATGTTCGTAATATTCTATATTAGAAAATGTAGCCCATTTCTTCCCACTTCATGCGCTACACCTCGACCTGACGTTTTGGGTTGTGCCCATTTTGCTTACTTTTATTACCTTCACAGGGTAAGCTGACGACGGCGGTATATAGGCTGGGGTGGCTAGAAGTGGTGAGGTTGAACGGGGGTTATCGGTTCTAGAACAGGCTCCTCTAGGGGGGTCTGAGACACCGTCAGGTCCTTTGGGTTTTAAGCTAATGCTCGTAGTACCCTGGCGGACATCTAATTGTAGTTGGATGTCTGAGTTTACGGCTGAGCATAGTGGGGTATCTAATCCCAGTTTGTTTCTCAGCTTTCGTGGGGTCAGGTGGGTTTATTAAAGTTACTTTCGTATTAGGGCTTCGGACTCCTAGAAGCGTATGACGGCCAAGGGGCCATTTGACTTTATTTTTGTTTATCCTTAACCACCCTTTACGCCGTTGTAATATCAACTAGGGCCTCTCGTCTAACCGCGGTGGCTGGCACGAGTTTTACCGGCCCTCTTAACACTAACTGAGTCAAGTTTTCACTTATGGCTTAATGTTTATCACTGCTGAATTCCCTTGGGGGTGTGGCTTGGCTAGGCGTCTTGGGCTAATGTTTGTGCCTGATGCNCGCTCCTCGTCCCCGGGTGGGGGGATTGAGGGCATATTCACTGGGTTGCGGAGACTTGCATGTGTAAGTTGAGTTAGAGCTGATAATAAGGTCGGGACCATGCCTTTGTGCATGCGGAGTTTCTTAGGACTCATCTTAGCATCTTCAGTGCTATGCTTTGTGTTAAGCTACGCTAGC